CGATCCGCAAGAACCATGATTGGGAATTGTTTGATCGTCTTTCTCTTTCTCCGAGGAAGAAGCGAAACATAATTAACTTGAATTCGGGACAGCTATTCGAAATCTTAGGGAAAGACTTGATTTGTTATCTCATGTCTGCTTTTCGTGAAAAAAGACCAATTGAAAGGGAGGGTTTCTTCAAACAACAAGGAGCTGAGGAAACTATTCAATCAAATGATATTGAGCATGTTTCCCATCTCTTCTCGAGAAACAAGTGGGGTATTTCTTTGCAAAATTGTGCTCAATTTCATATGTGGCAATTCCGCCAAGATCTCTTCATTAGTTGGGGAAAGAATCAGCACGAATCCGATTTTTTGAGGAAGGTATCGAGAGAGAATTTGATTTGGTTAGACAATGTGTGGTTGGTAAACAAGGATCGGTTTTTTAGCAAGGTACGGAATGTATTGTCAAATATTCAATATGATTCCACAAGATCTATTTTGGTTCAAGTAACGGATTCTAGCCAATGTAAAGGATCCTCTGATCAATCCAGAGAGCATTTCGATTCCATTAGAAATGAGGATTCAGAATATCACACATTGATCTTGATCGATCAAACAGAGATTCAGCAACTAAAAGAAAGATCCATTCTTTGGGATCCCTCCTTTCTTCAAACGGAACGAACAGAGATAGAATCAGATCGATTCCCGAAATGCCTTTTTGGATCTTCCTCAATGTCCCAGCTATTCACGGAACGTGATAAGGATAAGGAGATGAATAATCATCTGTTTCTGGAAGAAATCGAAGAATTTTTTGGGAATCCTACAAGATCAATTCGTTCTTTTTTCTCTGACACATGGTCAGAACTTCATATAAGTTCGAATCCTACTGAGAAGTCCGCTAGAGATCAGAAATTTTTGAAGAAAAACCAAGATGTTTCTTTTGTCCCTTCCAGGCGATCGAAAAATAAAGAAATGGTTGATATATTCAAGATAATTACGTATTTACAAAATACCGTCTCAATTCATCCTATTTCATCAGATCCGGGATGTGATATGTTTCCGAAGGATGAACCAGATATGGGCAGTTCGAATAAGATTTCATTCTTGAACAAAAATCCATTTTTTGATTTATTTCATCTATTCCATGACTGGCACAAAGGGGGATACACGGTAGACCACGATTTTGAATCAGAAGAGAGATTTCAAGAAATGGCAGATCTATTCACTTTATCAATAACCGAGCCGGATCTGGTGGATCATAGGAGATTTGCCTTTTCTATTGATTCCTACAGATTGGATCAAAAAAGATTCTTGAATGAGGTACTCAACTCCAGTGATGAATCGAAAAAGAAATCTTTATTGGTTCTACCTCTTCTTTTTTATGAAGAGAATGGATCTCTTTATCGAAGGATCAGAAAAAAATCGGTCCAGATCTACTGCGGGAATAATTTGGAAGATCCAAAATTAAAAACAGCGGTATTTGCTAGCAACAACATAATGGAGGCAGTCAATCAATATAGATTGATCCGAGATCTGATTCAAATCCAATATAGAATCTATGGGTACATAAGAAATGTATCGAATCGATTCTTTTTCATGAATAGATCCGATCGCAACTTCGAATATGGAATTCAAAGGGATGAAATAGGAAATGATACTCTGAATCATATAACTATAATGAAATATACGATCAACCAACATTTATCGAATTTGAAAAAGAGTCAGAGGAAATGGTTTGATCCTCTTATTTCTCGAACCAAGAGATCCATGAATCGGGATCCTGATGCATATAGATACAAATGGTCCAATGGGAGCAAGAATTTCCAGGAGCATTTGGACCATTTTGGTTCTGAACAGAAGAACCGTTTTTCTGAACAGAAGAACCGTTTTCTCGTAGTGTTCGATCGATTACGTATTAATCAATATTTGATTGATTGGTCCGAGGGTATCGACAAACAATATTTGTTTAAGTCACTTCGTTTCCTTTTGTGCAAGTCACTTCTCTTTTTGTGCAAGTCACTTCCCTTTTTGTCCAAGTCACTTTCTTTTTTCTTTGTGAGTATCGGGAATATCCCCATTCATAGGTCCGAGATCCACATCTATGAATTGAAAGGTCCGAATGATCAACTCTGCAATCAGTTGTTAGAATCAATAGGTCTTCAAATCGTTCATTTGAATAAATTGAACCCTTTCTTATTCTTATTGGATGATCATGATACTTCCCAAAGACCGAAATTCTTGATTAAGGGAGGAACAATATTCCCATTTTTGTTCAAAAAGATACCAAAGTGGATGATCGACTCATTCCATACTCGAAATAATCGCAGGAAATCCTTTAATAACACGGATTCCTATTTCTCGATGATATCCCACGATCGAAACAATTGGCTGAATACCGTGAAACCATTTCATAGAAGTTCATTGATATCTTCTTTTTATAAAGCAAATCGACTTCGATTTTTGAATGATCCACATCACTTCTGGGTCTATTGTAACAAAAGATTCCCCTTTTATGTGGAAAAGAAGCGTATCAATAATTATGATCTTACATATGGACAATTCCTCAATATCTTGTTCATTCGCAACAAAATATTTTCTTTGTGCGTCGGTAAAAGAAAACATATTTTTTTGGAGAGAGAGACTATTTCCCCAATCGAGCCACAAGTATCTGACATATTCATACCTAACGATTTTCCACAAAGTGTTGACGAAAGGTATAACTTGTACAAATCTTTCCATTTTCCAATTCGATCCGATCCATTCGTTCGTAGAGCTATTTACTCGATCGCAGACATTTCTGTAACACCTCTAACAGAGGAACAAATAACCCATTTTGAAATTGAAAAAACTTATTTTCAGTCTATTTCAGATATGAATCTATTTGATTCAGAAGGGAAGAACTTGCATCAGTATCTCAGTTTCAATTCAAACATGGGTTTGATTCACACTCCATGTCCTGAGAACTATTTACCATCCGGAAAGAGGAAAAAACGGAGTCTTTGTCTAAAGAAATGCGTTGAGAAAGGCCAGATGTATAGAACCTTTCAACGAGATAGTGCTTTTTCAAATCTCTCAATAAGATTGAATCTGTTACAAACATATATGCCATGGTTCTTTACTTCGACAGGGTTCAAATATCTAAAGTTGACCTTTTTAGAAATTTTTTCAGATCCATTGACGATACTAAGTATCAGTCACAAATTTGTATCCAAATTTAATGATATTATGCATGAATTAGCTATATCATGGTCCATTCTTCAGAAAAAATTGGGGTCCATTCTTCCACAATGGACTCTGATAAGTGAGATTTCGAGGAAGTGTTTACAGAATCTTCTTCTGTCCGAAGAAATGATTCATCGAAATTATGAGTCATCCGTTCCATTGATATGGACACATCTGAGATCAACAAATACTCGGGAGTTCCTCTATTCAATCCTTTTCCTTCTTCTTGTTGCTGGATATCTCGTTCGTATACATCTTTTCTTTGTTTCCCGAGCCGCTAGTGAGTTACAGACAGAGTTAGAAAAGATCAAATCTTTTATGATTCCATCATACATGATTGAGTTGCGAAAACTTCTGGATAGGTATCCTACATCTGAACTGAATTCTTTCTGGTTAAAGAATCTCTTTCTAGTTGCTCTGGAACAATTAGGGGATTTTATGGAAGAAATACGGGCTTCCGCTTTTGGTGGCAACATGCTACTGTGGGGTGATCCCGCTTATGGGATCAAATCAATACGTTCTAAGAATAAATATTGGAATATCAATCTCATCGATCTCATAAGTATCATACCAAATCCCATCAATCGAATCACCTTTTCGAGAAATACGAGACATCTAAGTCGTACAAGTAAAGAGATCTATTCATTGATAAGAAAAAGAAAAAAAGTGAACCGTGATTGGATTGATGATAAAATAGAATCCTGGGTCGTGAATAGTGATTCAATTGATGATGAAGAAAGAGAATTCTTGGTTCAGTTCTCCACCTTAACGACAGAAAAAAAGATTGATCAAATTCTATTGAGTCTGACTCATAATGATCATTTATCTTTATCAAAGAATGACTCTAGTTATCAAATGATTGAACAACCGGGATCAATTTATTTACGATACTTAGTTGACATTCATAAAAAGTATCTAATGAATTATGAGTTCAATAGATCCTGTTTAGCAGAAAGACGGATATTCCTTGCTCATTATCAGACAATCACATATTCACAAACCTCGTGTGGGGCTAATAGGTTGCATTTGCCATCTCATGGAAAACCCTTTTCGCTCCGCTTAGTCCTATCCCCTTCAAGGGGTATTTTAGTGATAGGTTCTATAGGAACTGGACGCTCCTATTTGGTCAAATACCTAGCGACAAACTCCTATCTTCCTTTCATTACGGTATTTCCGAACAAGTTCCTGGATGACAAGCCTAAAGGGTATTTTAGTGACGATATCCATATTGATGATATTGACGATATTGATATTGATGATAGTGCCAATATTGATAATAGTGACAATATTGATGATAGTGACAATATTGATGATGCCCTTGATAAGGAGCTGCTAACTATGACGAATATGCTAACTACGTATATGACGACGAAAATAGACATAGACCGATTTGATATCACCCTTCAATTCGAATTAGCAAAAGCAATGTCTCCCTGCATAATATGGATTCCAAACATTCATGATCTGTATGTGAATGAGTCGAATTACTTATCCCTCGGTCTATTAGAGAACCATCTCTCCAGGGATTGTGAAAGATATTCCACTAGAAATATTCTTGTTATTGCTTCGACTCATATTCCCAAAAAAGTGGATCCCGCTCTAATAGCTCCGAATAAATTAAATACATGCATTAAGGTACGAAAGCTTCTTATTCCACAAGAACGAAAGCACTTTTTCATTCTTTCATATACTAGGGGATTTCGCTTGGAAAAGAAAATGTTCCATACTAACGGATTCGAGTCCATAACCATGGGTTCCAATGCACGAGATCTTGTAGCACTTATTAATGAGGCCCTA